TTGAGAGGTAAAGAATTCAATCCTTTATAAGAAATAAAGTTTTTGATCGGAATATGAAATATGAACCGAGAGATCCTTTAACTATTAAGGTTAATTGAACGAATCACACTTTTACCACTAAACTATACCCGCTATAATGCAATTATATTATATAAATACATCTTTTGTCGAGTAAGAGAATCCGGCATGATCAAAATCAAGATAGGATCATAAAAAATTATGAAAATTAGAGGGGTGATATATTGTATTTTTTCTGGGAACCCAAATGAAATTAGCACTTATTGATTCTATATTATAGGAGCAGAAAAGGACCCTCTTCTGATTATTCATTTTTCAATAACAAATACACTCTTTTTTTTTTCGAATCGAAGAAATCCTTTTATTTACTACTAGAAGTTGTTGAAACAAAAAAAGTTTGTGCCTTGGGCTAGGTCATGGAAATGGAAATAAAAAGGGACTTTTCAGACGAAATAAAGCTTCTAATTTTCAATTTTTTATATTTAAATATATTCGATTTGAAATAGAATATAGAAATCCAATTTCTTTATATCAATCAATATTATATATATTGATTGATATATATATTGATTGATATATTGATTGGAATATTGAGCTTTTAAAAGCTCTTACTTTATAACTTTATCTAAATTAAATTGGATGGAAAAATTGCTGATGAAAGTTTTCTATATTTCTATAATATATCTAGAATATAGATTCTAGGCATATAGAATCTATATACCTAGAATCTATATAAAATAACATATGTAGTAAGATAATAGATAACATAATAAAGTAATTACGAAACTAAGAAACTGATAGAGAAAAATAGAAAGAAACGGCCTTTTCAAATCTTACTTCTTATTTATGGAATGGAACATAGAAATTCTCTTTTGGGGAGAGATGGCTGAGTGGACTAAAGCGTCGGATTGCTAATCCGTTGTACGAGTTTTTCGTACCGAGGGTTCGAATCCCTCTCTTTCCGATTCTGTTGATGACTAGGTTTTTTATCTTTCAATTTTTTTTTTTCGAACCTTTTTTATTTATTTGCTAGTTATAGTTAAACATGTAGATATAGATAAAATGATAATAGATATAGATAAAATGATAAGAACGGTTAAAAATCAAGCAAAGAAAAAGCCTAAATTTCTTATTCTTCACGTCCAGGATTACGCCCCGGATCATTAGATAAAAATCCGAAGATGAAAAGAGAAACAAAGAATATCACTACTGTATAAACAAAGAGTTTGAGAGTAAGCATTACACAATCTCCAAGATCTTTTTTGGTTTGGAAAAAAGAAAATAGATTCTCTATTTTTATACCACATATCATACTTTGATACTAAGCGGTTTCTGGGAATGGAAAAAAAAAATGAAAAATTCAGTTGTAAATTTGAAAGAAGAATCGAGTCTTTCATTGCCAAAGATTTTCTTTTATACCTAAAATTCTATTTTTTTCTAATAGGGGGTTCAAACGGGGTCTTTTTCCATTCCATTGAAAAAGACCCCGTTTGAACGAGTAAATGGAGTAAGCCAAATTTCTCGAATCTATACAATAAATTCAATGTTTGAATTTAGGACTTATAATATAAGCCCTGTCTGATCTTATCCATTTTTGCATTTTGATCTTTTTTTTTTTCGAATAAATCATGAAAAAAATCACGAATTATACTAAGATAGTATTAAAGATTTCATCGAAAACTTACAGCAGCTTGCCAAACAAAAGCTAATAGAAAAAAAAGTAGGGGAATTACTGGCATAACATCTACGATTGGATTTAAAAAAGCATAGGCTTCGGGCAATTTTGTGAAGAAAAAACTGCTTGAATAAAGGGCAGAATTAAGACAGATACAAATAAAACTAACAATATTAAACATAACAAACTTTTTGTTCTTGAAGATAATTGTATTTTGACTGAGTTATTAATATGATGTTATTGATATCAAAATGGATATAAAATAAAGTAAGGTAGACCAAAAACCCTTCTTTAAACTCACCCAATCAAAAATCCTTCAATTCTTAAAATTAAATAAAGAATAGAAGAAATTATATTTTCATACAATATCTTAATTCAATTATATATTATGATCAATAAACTCAGATTAATTCTATAATCTACATATCTGAACAACAAGGCAATATATTTCATATATCTTACTATAGGAATTGACGAAGAACCGATACCAATATTAGTTTTTATTAGTGTTAAATAGAAATGGGGCGTGGCCAAGTGGTAAGGCAACGGGTTTTGGTCCCGCTATTCGGAGGTTCGAATCCTTCCGTCCCAGAGCATACCTATTATATACCTTATTTATATACATATAGTTTTGAACAACTATCCTATCTTAAGATAAGATTCTAATTTACGTTAGTTAATTAAGGGTTTTACACCCCCTATATTGAATTTTCAATAATGTATATTTTTCATACAATCAATGGATACAATCAATGGTAAGTCTCTTAATCTTAATTTAAGGCAGGTTTAGAGTAAAAAGGAAACAATGCCTTAATCCCGTGGAACTTTTTGGCTTTGTGCCCAGATAAAGATAATTTAGCATTCAATAAAAAAGGATCCTTCTTTGTTTGATTTATCATTCTTCATTTCCTGATATAATTTAATTGAGGAAAATGAATTAGCAATGAATTCAATGCCGATATCTCTTTTAATCTCATTAACAAGAAAAAAGACATATGTGACATTTAAATATTTAACATATACTGAATTCATTTCAGTAACAGTTGTTTAGTCGATCTGGTGGATAGGAAAATCTTTAGTATTTCGATTCGGATTTTATCAATCAGTATGAAAGAAAAAGAACTTTAATTATCCTTTTCATCGGTTTTTTTATCCACCGTCCCACTAAAAAAATTCAATTTCTTTTTTTTTTTTCAACCTATTTATTTGTTTTAAATTGTTGATGGTTTAATTCAAATCTGAATATAGGGGTTTCTTTCTCTTATGATGATAAAATACGGTCCTTACTGCAAAACTTTATTCAAAAAAGAATATCGAGGTAGGAAATTTTTCATTTTTCAATTAAATCTTTTTAATGATTATATATATATATATTCTTAGTAATGGTAGAATTTTTAGTAATGGTAGATTGACGTGGTAAATCCTTTGAAAATCCAGATTCAAAGAGAACTTATTTCTGCTAATATTTGAATTTGAAATCAAAAAAGAGATTCATACAAAAAAGTGGGATTAAATTGAATTCTTTCTGAGATTTTTTCAGAAACTATCCAATAGAAGTTCAAAATTCTGGATTACTATGTACCCGCGAAAGCAATGACTATTCACGATTCCATCATTGAATCAACTAGATACCGGTTTAAAATTCAAGGAATGTTATGGTAAAACTTCGTTTGAAACGATGTGGTAGAAAGCAACGTGCGACTTGAAGGACATGATCGGTTGTGGATTAAGAATCCACCCTTTTTTATACTATAGAAGAGTGGAGGTGCTCTTGGCTCGACATCATTTGTTCTATATATACATTAGAATCCGCATTTTTTGTTTGATTGTAATGGAAATAGGTACAGGGTGGAGCTCGAGTAGAAAATAAAATATTGATTTCTTTGTCGGGGGCAAGAATCTAAGGTTAGTGCCAATCAATAAGTTGGAACAACTTCGTAAGCATATTTTTCGATATAGAAAAAAAAGATTAAATTCGAGCAAGTTTCAAAGATCAGAATAAGGTTTAGTTTGGTCGAATTGAACTAATTTTTTTGATTAAAAACAAGTGTATCACGCAAGAATCAATCGTTAGTCTGATTCTTTGATAGAAAGAAATCCCCAAAATGGTATGTTGCTGCCATTTTGAACCGATTAAAGATCACCGAAGTAATGTCTAAACCCAATGATTCACGGTAAAGATAAAGGATCCTGTAACAAGTAAAAACCCTTTTCAATTTTCTTATCAATTAGATCAGAATCAAGAATCCAAAATAGATTACAAACAAAAAGAAAAGGAGATTAGAGATCGCTCAATAAATGAAATGTTTAAAGGGTTTCCTTTGAGCTATTTAAAAGTTATCCAACTTGAGTTGGTGGGTAGGAATGCTTTATTCTTTTTTTTATAAACAAAAATAAGAAAAAAAAAGAAGATGTAAATCATAGTCTAATGGATTTTCTTATTTTATGGACCCATTTGATATTAGAATTCTATACATAGACAGAACTTCGAATCATTTTTCTCGAGCCGTACGAGGAGAAAACTTCTTATACGTTTCTAAGGGGGGGCCTTTATATCTACTTCTATCCCAATGAGCCGTTTATCGAATTGTTGCAATTGATGTTCGATCCCGAAGAGAAGGAAGAGATCTTCGAAAAGTGGGTTTTTATGATCCGATAAAAAATCAAACTCATTTAAATGTTCCTGCTATTCTATATTTCCTTGAAAAAGGCGCTCAACCAACAGGAACTGTTCATGATATTTTAAAGAAGGCAGGGGTTTTTACGGAACTTCGCTTTAATCACACACAATTTACTTAATGAAATAAAAAAAGAGGGTGTGGATAATTTATAACCATATAGATAGCTTTGTATAACCTTTTCTCTACTATCCCCCCTTTCTCTTACTCTATTCAGACTTTATTCATACCTATATATCTATTTCTATTTTCTACTATAGAATGTCTTGTTCTATAACGATAAAAATATCTTTTTCTTATTGCTTATTGATAGAAATCTTATTGCTTATTGATAGAAATTGAGACAAAATAGATAGGAAAAAATAAAGTGAAGAAATTCAGTCTCGAAATAGAAGAAGTTGACATTCTTTTTAATGGATTCTTTTTGTCGGGACTCTCTCTATTAACAAATTAGGCCTTCTAAGTCCACTTTTATTGATTTCTATTGATTCAATTGGAATAAACCCGAGAGATTTTCTTACTTGATTTTTTCTTTTGCCTTATCTTTTTTATTTGTATTTCTGTGGATATTTTCTATGTAGTGCCAATCTAATACAAGCCTTAGTTTTTATAAGTTTTTTATTTATTTAAAAAGTGTTATAGTAAATTATTTAAAGAAATATTTTTTGAAATCATATAAAATCATATATATATTATTTATTTCTATTCAATTTCAATTGAATGAATTCTTTTTTTTCATTAGGTATTTTTTCTGAAAATATTCATGTTCATATTGACAAGAGTATATCAAATAAATATAATCCGATCTGGGTAATTGGATCTTTTTTGTGGGTCTATTTATCTCTATTCCATAGGTTTTTGTTTTTTTCTTTATTCAAACGATGAATTTGTTGGATTTGCTGTGATACAAAAGTCTTTTTTTGATTGAAAACAAAAATATTATGTCTTATCAAAAAGGTATTCTTCTATAATATAGAAATGTCATATAAATAACAATATTTTTTTGTTATATAAATCTAAAAAAAGAAATATCAAATAGAATCTAAATTCTAATATCTTTATAAAAAAAATAGATAAAGATTTTTTAAATAAATATACGAATTAAGAATATATAGCATAAGAGACAAGAAATGATCTATAAATTTTATATTTTGACTTTTTTATTGGAGAATTTCTTCTATTTTCATCTGATATCTTTTTTTGTTCCCAATCATTAGGATTTCATTTCTTGTTTATTTCTTGCTAGTTTAATGTTTTGATTATTTTGTATGATTCAATTTCTTTAGTTATTTTGATTCCGATTGTATCTACATAAACAAATTTGATATTTGGGTTGCTAACTCAACGGTAGAGTACTCGGCTTTTAAGTGCGACTTACATCTTTTACACATTTGTATGAAGAAACAAACTCGTCCATACCCCCCGGTATAGTTTGTAAGACTACGACTGATCCTGAAAGGAATGAATGGAAAAAGCAGCATGTCGTATCAATGGAGAATTCTGAAAATTTTTTATTTTTACTGGTCCAGTCCCAGTGTTTGAATTCTTGGTGCAGAACATAAAAAAATGAATTCAAAGTTGGGTTGAGTGAATAAATGGATAGAGTAGTATCGCTCCAATTATAGGCAATTTTAGGTATAGGGAACTAAAAAAGAAACGAGCTTTCATTCTTAATTTGAATGATTATCCGATCTAATTAGACGTTAAAAATTTTTTAGTGCCGGGTGCGGATAAGGGTTTTTCATGAGCGAATTTTCTATTTTTTCTATTTTTAATGAATCCTAATTATTAGTTAGTCTCCACTACGAGGGGGAGATGAGTGTGTAGAAGAAGGAGTATATTGATAAAGAGCCTTTTTCCCAAATCAAAAGAGCGATTGGCTTGAAAAAGTAAAGGATTTCTAACTCTAACGATTAATAAATATACATTATATGGAAAAAAGAGAGGATAGAGAGTCCGTTAATAAGTTTACCCCTTTTCCGAGGTTTCCATTCTTTTCGTATTCTATTACTTTGTTTTTACTGTATCGCACTATGTATCATTTAATAAGCATAAAAATATCCTATCCTTGCTTCAATCAAATTTAATTGAAAATGAAAATCGAGGAATATCAAAGATATTTAGACCTAGATATAGGTAGATCTCGAAAAAAAAACTTCCTATATCCACTTATCTTTCAGGAGTCTATTTATAGACTTGCTCACGAGTATGGTTTAAATAAATCTATTTTGTTGGAAAATGTAGGTTATGACAAAAAATCTAGTTTACTTATTATAAAACGTTTAATTACTCGAATTTATCAACAGAATTTTTTGATTATTTCTGCTAATAATTCTAATCAAAACTTGTTTTTTAAGTACAACAAGAGTTTGTATTCTCAAATGATATCGGCCGGGGTTGCTGCTATTGTGGAAATTCCATTTTCCCTACGATTTGTGTCTTTTTTAGAAAAGTCAGAAATAATCAAATCTCAAAATTTAGGATCAATTCATTCAATATTTCCTTTTTTAGAGGACAAATTTTCCCATTTAACTTATGTATCAGATGTACAAATATCTTACCCCATCCATCTAGAAAAATTGGTTCAAACTCTTCGCTACTGGGTCAAAGATACTTCTTCTTTGCATTTATTACGGTTTTTTCTTCACGAGTATTGGAATTGGAACAGTCTTAGTTTTCCAAATAATTTTATTTCTTTTTTTGCAAAAAGGAATCCACGATTATTCTTGTTTCTATATAATTCTCATGTATATGAATATGAATCCATTTTCTTTTTTCTCCGTAAGCAATCCTTTCATTTACGATCAACTTTTTTTCGGGTCCTTCTTGAGCGAATATATTTTTATGGAAAAATAGAACATTTTGCAGAAGTCTTTGCTAATGATTTTCAGGCCATTCTATGGTTGTTCAAAGATCCTTTCATGCATTATGTTAGATATCAAGGAAAGTCAATCTTGGCTTCAAAGGATACTCCTCTTCTATTAAAAAAATGGAAAAATTACCTTGTCAATTTATGTCAATGTCATTTTTCTGTGTGGTTTCAACCAGCAAAGATCTGTATAAATCCATTATCGAAGCAGTCTCTCGACTTTTTGGGCTATCTTTCAAGTCTGCGACTCAATCTTTCTG